GTCAGGTTAGCTATATGCTGTGTTGTGTCAACTATTTCCACGGAAGGTGGTGAGATGATATCTTGAGCGGTTACGTATCTAGGACCCATGACGCAAATGGATGCGTCTCTAACTCCATACAGATTACTTCTCAATACAATTTCTTTCAAATTTATTAAAATTTCATGTACCGATTCCTCAATACCTACTATCGTAGAATATTCATGCGGCACCCTCTCAGATTTTGCACGTGTGATACATGTTCCTTCTATTTCTCCAAGTAGAGCCCTTCGCATGGCAATACCTATGGTATCGGCTTGACCTTTCATGAGCGGGGACAGAATGAAACGACCATAATAAAGACGCTTACTGTCTACTCTTGATTCAACACATTTCCACTGTAGTGTTCGAGTGGATCCTGCTATTTCCTCTCGAACCATACTAAATATTATTATTTGATCAGATCATTTAATCATTTATTTCTCTTGCAATCCGTTTAATTCTTATTTTTACACACGTCTTTTTTTAGGAGGTCGACATCCATTATGTGGCATAGGTGTTACATCACGTACGAAACTTAATAGTATACCACTTCTACGAATGGCCCGTAATGCTGCGTCTCTTCCGAGACCAGGACCCTTTATCATAACTTCTGCTCGTTGCATACCCTGATCCACTACAGTACGAATAGCATTTAAGGCGGCGGCTTGAGCAGCATAGGGTGTCTTTCTTCTTGTGCCTTTGAATCCAGAAGTACCGGCGGAGGCCCAAGAAACCACCCGACCTCGTACATCTGTAACAGTTACAATAGTATTGTTGAAACTCGCTTGAACATGAATAACCCCTTTTGGTATTCTACGTCCATTCTTACGTGAACCAATACGTCCATTCCTACGCGAACCAATTTTTTGTATAGGTTTTGCCATATTTTTTCATCTCATAAATATGAATCAGAAATATACAGAAAGATACGGAAATATCCATTTCATGTTAAAACAGATCCTTTATTTTTACATGGCCCTTCTTTGAGAAATTTTATAAAAGAAAGATTATCCTTGTCTCTGTTTATGTCTCGGATTGGAACAAATCACTATAATTCGTCCGCGCCTACGGATCAGTCGACATTTTTCACAAATTTTACGAACGGAAGCTCTTATTTTCATATTTCTCACTCCTTACCTTAATTTGGAATCTATTCCTTTCTCTTGTATTTTATTTTTTAGCTTCGAGTTGTATCTCTCACCAAAGGAATGTTTTCAAAAATCATCTAATCGCTCGAGTCTTTGTTGCGGAGTCTATAAATTATACGTCCTCTAGTTGAATCATACCGACTTATTTCGATTTTGACTCTATCTCCCAGCAGTATCCGTATCAAACTTCGTCGGATCTCCCCTGAAATATAACCTAGAATTAGATCTTCATTATCTAAATGGACCGGGGGGGGGGTACCGTTGGGAAGTGATTCAGTAATTAAACCTTCATGAATCAATTTTTGTTCTTTCATCCAGGTAACCCCTTGAAATATCATCAACTAATGGAGGAAGAGTTATATAACTCACTTTTCCTCTCTATTTCACAAATAGGAAGTTAGAGATCAAATTAGGATACCGGAGGAAGATCACCATATATAGCACAAAATTTCTCCTCCAATTTTTTCTAGTCTAGCTTCTCGATCTGTCATTATGCCTCGAGAAGTGGAAAGAATTACAATTCCCATTCCACCTAAAATCTTAGGAATTTTTTGATAGTTGGAATAGATTCGTAGACCAGGTCGACTGATACGTTTTAAAATAGTTCTATATATTCCTTTCCTAGTTCTTCTATGGCGCAAGGTTGAAACCAAGAAATCTTTGTTACTTTCCTGATGTTTCCGAACGTTTTCAATAAAACCTTCTCGTATGAGTATTTTAACAATGTTTTCGGCGATATTAGTGGATGCTATTCGAACCGTTCCATTTTTACTCATGTCAGCATTTCTTATAGAAGTTATTATATCAGCAATAGCGTCTCTGCCCATGACGAATTCTAATTATTGGTGCTTCTTAATTTTGATATAATCAACATGTTTTTTTATTTTGAATTATTCAATTTCAATTATTAATTATTAAAAGTATATGCGTGAAACACAATCTACTAATTTAATACATTTCAGATATCCTACTATAACTATATCATAGTTTCATCTACTAGTATTTATAATACTTCAGGAGCTAATGAAACTATTTTAGTAAAATTCAACTGTCTCAATTCCCGAGCAATCGCGCCAAAAACTCGAGTTCCTTTTGGATTTCCTTCTTGATCAATGACAACCGCAGCATTGTCATCATATCGTATTATCATACCGTTGTCACGTTTGAGTTCTTTACATGTACGTACAATTACAGCTCTAATTACTTCTGATCTTTCTAGAGGCATATTGGGCACTGCTTCTTTGATTACAGCAACAATAACGTCACCAATATGAGCATATCGATGATTACCAGCTCCTATGATTCGAATACACATCAATTCTCGAGCTCCGCTGTTATCTGCTACATTCAAAAGGGTTTGAGGTTGAATCATATCATTTTTATTTGAATCTGTTATTTCAATGCAAAGAATGAGGAAAAAAAGAAATAGTGTTTGTCTAGAAATAAATAAACCCGCGGTTGTTTTTTCACCCTCAATACCCCTTTTGTTTATCTTTAGTTCTATATCCCTATCCTGAAATACTAAATTGAGTTCGTATAGGCATTTTGCACGCAGCTATTGAGATAGCTGCTCTGGCTACAGTTTCTGATACTCCACTCATTTCATAAAGTATTCGGCCTGGTTTAACAACAGATACCCAATATTCGGGGGATCCTTTCCCCGAACCCATACGTGTTTCCGTAGGTCTTATTGTAACAGGTTTGTCTGGAAATATACGTACCCATATTTTTCCACCACGACGCGCATATCGTGTCATTGCTCTTCGCCCTGCTTCTATTTGTCTAGCTGTGATCCAAGCGGGTTCAAGTGCCTGAAGAGCGTATCTGCCGAAACTAATATGATTGCCCCGACAAGAGATTCCCTTCATTCTTCCTCTATGGTGCTTACGAAATCTAGTTCTTTTAGGGTTATAGTTGATGGTTTTTTCTTAATCCCACCTCTACTACAGAACCGGACATGAGAGTTTCCTCTCATCCAGCTCCTCGCGAATGAAAAGATTCGATACAGATACACATCTATTTAATAATTAGTACACTAAACTAAGTAATGGGATTTATTGATATTTCATTTATTACATAGGAAGCTCCATATATGGCTAGATGTGTATATTTATAGATAAAGATAATGCTTATTTTTTATAACTAATCCCTATTTTTTTTAACTCTTATCGAGTCAAGACAATATTATATTGTAATACAATAAATAAATAAGGGTTTCGCGGGCGGATATTGACTCTTTCCTGCTTCATTCGTAGGATCAATCCATGACCTCTCAGAGTAAATCAATTTGTTCTTGGTTCGTTCCGCCATCCCGCCCGATGAATCATTAGGATTCATTTTTATTTTATATTTTATTTATATTTTAATAGTAGAATCTTATATAGTCACAGGTTTCGTCGTTCCTATAGCTTCTCCATTAATGGTTAGGCCTGAACTCTGCAATGGAGCTCCCAACAAAATTTGTTCCCGAGTCAATCTCTTCAGTTTCTATTAACCCAGGGCTCTTTATTATTTATATTATACTTTATTATTTGTATTATTATATATATTAATATATCAATATTAATATTAATGCTTTATCACACTGCCTTTTATGAGGTGATTCATAGACCATACATATTGGAATCATCTATCATTGATATTTTTGTTCTCTCTTTCTATCACCTTTCCATTTATCCGCATCCCTTTACTTTTTTTTCTTCAAAATCCATAATCTGATTTCTTTTTTATGAAAATTTCAGTTGTTACAACTATATGATTGATTCAGTCATATAGTGACTGTTTCTTGGGATCTCGACAATACGAAGTAATAAGTTGGTTATTAGTTTTTCGTTTATTTTATTATTTTATATAGTTATTAAGTTCATAGTGGGGGTCAGTCTTTTTTTTTTTTGAAGCCCAGCTTTCAACTCTAAAGAAAAAACTAACGAGTCACACACTAAGCATAGCAATTATATCAAAAGTAAGATTAATCTATTTTTTATTCAACCTTATAGAATTAGAATTGTTTATTTTTGTTTGATTTAACGGAAAAAGTAAAAAAACAGAAATAGTTTCTAATTTTTTGTTCTATCACTGGACAGAACGGTAAGATAAAAAAGGTCTATTATTCCTCGTTCACAAATATCCAAATTTTTAGGCCTAATACTCCATGGATAGTTCGAATTGTATAGGAACAATGATCAATTTTAGCACGAATTGTTTGTAGAGGAACCCTACCTTCTCTTATCCATTCGACACGTGCAATTTCTTTTCCGTCGATACGCCCTGCAATTTGTATTTGAATTCCCTTTGTATCTGTTTGTTCAGTTAATTCAATAGCTCTTTTCATTGCCTTTCGAAACGAAACTCTATTTTTTAATTGTGAAGCCATATATTCCGCAAGAATATTAGGGTGTCCATAAGGTTTTTCAATTCTTGTGATAGCAATATTGAGTCTTCGGTTCACAGAATGAAACTCTTTTTGTACATTCATCTGTAATTCTTCGATCCCTCGCGTTCGGCCCTCTATTAATAAATTTGGAAACCCAATATAGATTATGACCTGGATCAAATCGATTCTTTTTTGAATTTCTATTCGTGCAATTCCAATTCCTTCGAAACCTGGGGATATTCTCTTATTTTTTTGTACATAGTTCTTGATACAATTCCGTATTTTCTCATCTTCTTGTAGACCTACAGAAAAATTTTTTGGTTGTGTGAACCAAAAGGAATGATGATTTTGGGTTGTACCAAGTCTGAAACCAAGTGGATTTATTTTTTGTCCCATATTTTTTTATTATATTATCTTTTCATCCATTTTTTTTTCTAAAGATAAATTTAAATTTTAGA